TCGATCCTGTCGGGTTGAGACCACATAGAATAATGATATTGCCATAAATGAAGAAAATAATATTTCCATTTAGTAATGAGAATAGGCGTCTTATTTGAAGAAATAATTAATTTTCCTTGATATCTAACATAATGCATAAAAGGATCTTTGCATAACTCCAAGATGTCTTGAACTTCATTATGAATAAACACTTTCACAAGATTTGTTATTTTTCGAAAAAAATATATTCGTTGAAAAAAGAATCCAGAAAATTTTGAACATAAATGAAAAGATTGATTACGCAGAAAAAAAAAGATGTATTCGTATTCACATATATGAAAATTATATAGGAACAAGAAGAATCTTGGATTGGTTTTTGAAAAGAAACCATTCTTTGGAAGAATAAACCTATTCCAATTACAATACTCATAGAGAAAGAAACGTAAGAAATGCAAAGAAGAGGCATCCTTCAACCAGTAACGTAGGGTTTGCACCAAGATCTCTAGATGGATGTGATAGGATATTAGTACATTTGACACAAAATCTAAATGGGACAATTTGTCCTCTAAAAAAGAAAATATTGAATGAATTGATCGCAAATTACGAAATTGATCTACCTCTTTCCTTTCTAAGGAAAATAGGAATCGACAAGAAAATGGAATTTCCACCGTGACTGAAAATGCCTCAGATAGAATCTGCGAATACAAATGCTTGTTGTAAGCAAAGAACCTATTTTGTCTAGAATCAGTATCAAAAATAATCAACGGATTCTGTTGATACAGTCGAATAATTAAACGTTTAACAATTATTGAACTAATTCGGTTGTCATAACCGACATTTTCGAACCAAATAGATCTAATTGATCTCTTTAAAACATGATGAGCAAGTGTATAAATATACTCCTGAAAAAAGAGTGGGTATAGGAAGTTGTGTTGCCAAGATCGATTTAGGTCTAAATATCCTTGAAATTGATCCATTGGAAATTGGATTGGAATCAAAAAAAAAAAAAAACAGAAAGAAGGCCATTTATTGACTATGAAATGATATATAGTGCGATGCAGTCAAAACCAAAGTGTTATAGTAAGGAGATACTCTATATCTCGGGGACAGGTAAACTCATCAACAGACTCTCTATCCTCTCTTTCAATCTAAATAGTTTATATTTGTTTCTAGGATAACAAAACAAGATAGGTTAGAAATCCTTTATTTTTAAAACCAATCGCTCTTTTGATTTTTGAAAATCAATATATTTATCAATATGCTACTTCTTCTACACATTTCTGTAGAACCCAGACTAGGATATAACTAATAATTAGGACTTATTTGATTAATAAAAACGAAACTAGATAAGATACTTGAATCATGCACTCAAGGAGAATTCTTCCCCCGTCCTGGGCACTAATCTATTTTTAACGTCTAATTAGATCGGGTAATCATTCAAATTTAGAACAAAAGCTCGTTGCTCTTTTTTTTTCCTTATAAAAACTGAATTGAAGTCGGAAAACTCTATCCATTTATTAATTCGACCCCATTCTGATTATGAATTCATTTCATTTTTTTGAAATCCCAATTCGATCCAAAAAAGTAAAAATGAAACATTGTCAGAATTCTCTAGTCATACGACATGCTGTTTTTTCCAGTCATTCCTTTCAGGATCAGTCGTGGTCTTCCAAAGTCTACCAAAGGTATGAATGAATCCCTTACTTCATTGAAATGTGTAAAAGATGCTAGCCGCACTTAAAAGCCGAGTACTCTACCGTTGAGTTAGCAACCCGAAGAACAAAAAATTGGCAATGTTGGGTTGGATAAAAAACTAAAGAAATAAAATTGACCAACACAATCAAAACAGCAAAATAGTAAAAAACCCATCGAAAATTTGAAATTCTTAAAGTTTCAATTCTTAAAGTAAAGTAAGAAAAATTTATGAAATTACCATTTTTGAAAATTAAAAATCAACAAATCGAATATTTTGAAGATCAAAATAAACGAACGCAAAAATCTATTTTGACTGAAACCAAGTAAAAAAAAAAAAGCGAGTAAATGGATCCGTTTATCCACGATCGCATTATATTTGCTCAATTGACTCTTGTCAATATATATAAAAGAAGACAGGGTAAAAAAGAGTGTTACGAAATTCAATTCAAAAAAAAAGGGGAGGGAGAGGGGGATCTCCTAGAAAAACGTTAAAAAACGAAATAAGAATTTCCCCCTTCTCCCTTTTTTTTATTAATTGAATTTCTTACGAAATTTAGAAAAAACCCCGGCCCTTTTGAAAATATCAAAAAGAGTTCCTGTAGGTTGAGCCCCCTTTTCAAGAAAATCTAAAATAGCAGGAATATTTAAATAGGTTTGACTGTTTATAGGATCATAAAAACCCATTTTACCCAGATCTTTGCCTTCTCTTCGAGATCGACCATCGATTGCAACAATTCGATAAACAGCTCATTGGGATAGATGTAGACGAATTCTAACTCCCCCCAGAAACGTATACGAGGTTTTCGCCTCGTACGGCTCGAGAAATTGCAGTAATGTCATATATACAAGGTTAAATAGATCCATAAAGAAATTTGAACTAAAACGAAAGAAATAATAATATTATTTGATTTTATTGATTTATATATTTTATTTTAGTTTCTAGCAATATTTTTTTAGTTTCGCCGATCTCTCAATAGAAAAAAAAAACACACATTTTTCTTCTCATAACTCAAGTTGTATAACTAGGAAATAGCTCAAACGAAAATCAGAAAAGCCTATTCATTTTTTGAGTAGTCTCTAATCCATCTTTTTTTGTCCCCATTAAAACAAAACCAACTCGATTTTGACCCGTCGTTCTTAATCTTAATATAGTTGTCGAAACAATAAAAAAAGAGGATTTTCTTGTTCCAAGATCCTTTATCTTTCCCGCGAATCATTAGGTTTAGACATTACTTTGGCGACTTAAAATTGCGTGAAAATGGCAGCAACATGCCCCTCCCTTTTTTTTGTCGATAAAACGATTCATAGAAAAGAGGAAAAAAATCACTATACTTACAAAGTTGTTAAAACGTATTAATTAGCACTAACCCTAGATTCCTTGCCCTTGAGAACAGAATCAATAGTTTCGACTCGAGCTACATCACGTACTACCTTACACTCCAATCCAAAAAAACCCAAGGTTCGGACAAAAGATGTCGAGCCAAGAGCACATTTATAATTCAAATGGTGGATATAAGAATCCACGAACGATCCTCTCTGGCAAGCCACACGTTGCTTTCTACCACATCGTTTCAAACGAAGTTTTACCATAACATTCCTCCGGGTTTGAACTGGTATGTAATTGATTCAATTATGGAATCACGAATAGTCATTTGTTCGTTCGTTACAGTTGTTCCACGGGAATATTCTGTTTTGCAATTGGACTTGCTTTTTTTACGAAGTCTTAGCAAACAGAAAATTTCATATCAATTTTTGAATCGGCAATCGAACTAGAAAGATTAGAAAATCGAAGATAATATTAGGAAAACAAAAGTTTTGTTATTGAATCCACATTCCATCTTCAAAGGATCAAATACTTATAAACTAACAAAAAAAATTGTGAAATAGTTCTTTAATTTAACTGCAAAAAATACCCACCATTTCGAGAGAATAAAACTAATGATCAAATAGACTCATCAAACTCAGCCATCCTTAAATTCAATCTCATTAATTACAGAAATAGAGACTTAAAAAACTAAAGTCTACTATTATTTTAGTTCATATTGAAAAAGACAATAAGCAAAAATTCATGATTTTCTTTTACGAATAGTTTCGGCTGACCGAACGGGTTAAATAACGCTTAGTTAAATAAACTAAATTTAAATTAGAAATAAATAGCAATATAGGATATATGAATTACTTATTATTTTATTCCATACATTTCGATCCATTTTAAATTTGTGATATTTTTATTAAATATTTGATACTAAGGTTCAAAAAAAATACATAATGTATAACACTTTTTTTAACTTCATTTCATCTGCGGAATTTCCTCGAATTCATATTCGAAACTATGTATTGAAATGAGTGTGTTTGATTATTAACAGTTATCTATATGAATAATAGTTATATGAGAAGTTTCAACTAACTAATTTCGTTTAGCTTACTTAGTAATATTAACTCCTCTATACTAAGAGTATATATGGAATGAAGGGAGGGAGACAGAGGGGAAGTTCAATTTATTGTTTTGTTAATTTGTTTGAAATTGATTTCAAGAAATTGAAATCAATAGTTCCTATGTTATCCAAATGACAACTTGATTCAGATCCATTTATGAAAATTTTTCGTTATTCTAAAAATATCGCGATTCTATCTTTCTAGAATCTCTAGATAGAAAAAGGTATTCCCTGGGACGGAAGGATTCGAACCTCCGAATAGCGGGACCAAAACCCGTTGCCTTACCACTTGGCTACGCCCCATTTGTCAGTCTGTTCAATCAATACTAATCAACATTAGTCTTAGTACTGGTTGTTCGTCAATTCCAATCAAAAAATCGATTGTTCCTAGGATTTTACACGTAGAGCTAGCGGCAAAAATGACTTTATTGATCATTAGATAAAATTGAATTAAAATATTGTCTAAAATACGATTTCTTCTATTCGGCTTTCTCGTTTATTTTGAAAATCAAACGGTTTGTAATTGGGTGAGTTTTCAAAAAAGGATTTTTTTTTAGTTTTCTTTGTGTGTTTTAACAGATAGCCAATAAAACTCAATCAAAATGAAATTATCTCCAAGTTCAATACAGGAACATAATATTTATTATGCTTAATATCTTTAGTTTGATCTACTTCTGTTTTCATTTCAACTTTTATTTGAATTCAAATAGTTTTTTAGTAGTCAAATTGCCAGAGGCCTACGCTTTTTTGAATCCTATCGTAGATATTATGCCAGTAATACCCCTTCTGTTTTTTCTATTAGCCTTTGTTTGGCAAGCTGCTGTAAGTTTTCGATAAAATGTTGAGTAATGTACTAGACATTAGTTATGCAAAAAAGTTTATCGAATAATTATTCGATAAACTTTAGAATATGAACCCTCGATTCAAACAATTGATAATTGGAATTGGTTTCTTCTCATTCTGATTCTTTTTACAACCGTTGCTTTTGAATTTATTTCATTCTTTGATTTAGTGAAACCCCCCTTTCAGCCCCCCCAATAGGAGGTAGGAAAGGATGGAGATAGGAAAGAATTTTTTTTAATCAACCGACTTTTCTTGCAAATAGATTTTCTTGTTAAGTTCTTTTTCTAGAAACCGTTTTGTTTAGTGGTGTCGAAACAGGATATGGGATAGAAAAAAGGATAATCTATTCTCTCTCTTTTTTTTTTTCAAAAAATGATTTTGGAGATTGTGTAATGCTTACTCTCAAACTTTTTGTTTACACAGTAGTGATATTCTTTGTTTCTCTATTTATCTTTGGATTCTTATCCAATGATCCAGGACGTAATCCCGGACGTGACGAATAAAAGAAGGACTTGACCTTATTGTACATTTTTAAATTCCCAAAAAAGATCAAATATGAATTCACCAACAAAAACGGAAAGAGAGGGATTCGAACCCTCGGTACGAAAAACTCATACAACGGATTAGCAATCCGACGCTTTAGTCCACTCAGCCATCTCTCCCAATTTTCAATTTTGACTCTTACTTTTCAAAAGTAAGATAGAAAAAAAAACTCCGTATGTCTATGTCTCGTTATCTTTACTTTATTAAAATTCGATTTTAGATTAGAATTCTAATCATATTAGATAAAATACATTATATATGTATATTATATATTGAAAAATAAAGAGTCGAAAGAATTCTTTCACAAAACGAACGAAACTCAAAAATATTTCTCTTCGGGCGAAATATATTATTTATTTGCTTATCCTGGCTAGGTACGCACCAAGCCAGGACTTTTTTTGTCCCAAATCATATATATTTATATTACAAAAAATATATTTAACAAAATTGACAATATACGGACCATTTTTCTTCGAGTCTATATCCAGAATAAAAGTTTCATTTTTTTTATTCTTCTATTTGTAGTGATATTGAATTATTTACTTCTATTTTCTTTTTTCCTGATTATAGAATTAATATATTAATATTAATTAATCTATTATCGAATTAATTATCGAATTAATAATCTAATTCTATGATTAGTAATATTCTTTATTGTCTTCCTTTTTTCTTCCCCCTCCTCTTACTCTTAGAGGTACTGTAACTTGTTATTGAGTTATTAATAATTAGGAGTCCTCTTTAACGAATTTTTCACTTAATTTATTGAAATAAAGTCTAATAAAAAAACGAAAACAGACATAAGCTATCATTTTCATTATGATTTTAGGATTCTATGCTCTTATTCGGATTCTGATTACGTCTGATTACTTCTTTTCTTAGTCGACAAAAGATTTAGTTCTAAACAATAATAGCATTGTAGCGGGTATAGTTTAGTGGTAAAAGTGTGATTCGTTTTAGTAATCCCTTTTAGAGTTAAGGGGTACCTCGGATTTGCTGCATATTCCGAACTAAAACTTTTTTTCTTAAAAGGATTCAATCCTTTCCTTTATCGACGAATTCAATAAAAAGTAGTTGAGGAAGAATCGAAATTCTCGTGATTTGAGTCCAAGGTTCAAATTTTTGATAAATTTTGAAAATTGGATTATCAAATAGCGAAACATAATTTGTTTTATTGGATCAAGATTCCAAATAACTAGACGTATGGATAAAGGATCCATGGATAAAGATAGAAAAGTGTAGTTCGAATCGTAACTAAATCTTCAATCTTTCCGTATTCTTTTTCGAGATTCTCGAACGAGAAAGAAGAGAGATTAAAGCAAAATAAAATAGCTTATCTAGTAAATAAGGATGTCTTTAGTTTCCGAAGGACATTAACCTTTTTTGAGTTTTAGCTCGGTAGAAAGAAAAAAACTTTTCCTAAGGATTCTATTACATTACATCAAATAGAAATAGAGAACGAAGTAACTACGAGAATATTGCTGGAATACCCGATTCTATATTCCAGAGAGAAGAGGGGATTGTCTAGAAAGCCGAATCTCTTTGAATGCATTCAAAGAGACAGCTGACATAGATGTTATGGTTCAACAATTTTTTGATTTCATTTCGATCGTATTTCAGTCTTAATAGTTATTCATACATCCATAAAGGAGCCGAATGAAAGCAAAGTTTCATGTTCGGTTTTGAATTAGAGACGTTAATAATGATGAATCAACGTCTACTATAACCCCTAGCCTTCCAAGCTAACGATGCGGGTTCGATTCCCGCTACCCGCTCATTAGAATGATATACTATTCTATAGTAAAAGAATATTTTGATAAAATAAGATATATCATTAATCTTATATTCTATCATCATATAAGAAATATTTTTCTCTTAAGAGTGTATCTTTACCATTGAATAGAGAGTTACGTAGATTCTACCCCTATAGATATCATCTTGTTAAGAACACCAAACAAGAAGTCAAAAAGCAAGAAACATGAAAAACAAAGAAAGCGTCCATTGTCTA